TACTACGCCTGAGAAAAACTTAGTGTAAAACAATGGTATCGGCCAAATAAATAGTAGTTAATAAAGAAAATACATAGGCTTGAATAACCGCCACCGCGGCCTCTAGTAAACTTATAAAAACCATAATTAAAACAGGAAAAATATTTAAAACCCCCGCCGTAGTTAACATATTAAAACCAAACCCAGCTAAAATGGCAAATAATAAATGGCCAGCTGATAAGTTTGCGGCGAGACGGACCCCCAAAGAGATAGCCCTAGATATATAGCTTACTGTTTCAATTATTACCAAAAGGGGGGCCAATCCTAAAGGAGCCCCGGCCGGCATTAGAATGCTTAAAAAGTTCCACTTGAACTTTCAAAGTCCAGCTAAAGTTACACCAATTACAATTGAAAATGACAAGCCTAACGTAACGACTACATGAACTGTTACGGTAAAGACATAGGGAAATAAGCCTAAAATATTTAAGAATACTATAAAAATAAAGAGGGAAAAAACAAAGGGGAAGTACTGGGTCCCCGAATTATCTTTTACTAACCCGTGGAAGTGATCATAAATCAACTCCATAGTTGCTTGCCATCGGTTAGGGATTAATCGGTCTCCCTTTAACAATATCAAAGCTACAGCCACAGCCAACATCATCATCATTGACGAGTTAGTGACGGCGATCAAATCCACTACTTTAAATTGATCAAAATAAGCAGCACCCATCTTAATTATAGCCCCCTAAAGGGGGTTAATATGTTAAATTTTATCTTGACTTCATAACGAAGCTGGCCCCTTGTTTAAGTCAGATGTTTTAGGGGCCCCTGTCCAACCTACCCCAACCGATCTTCTGATTAGAAAATTAGTTTTAATAACGGGTAAGACGGAAATTACCAAAAAAGAGAATAATAAAAATAAAGCGATTAAGGTTCATCTATATTGAGTTAAATAAGTAGCAGTTTCCAATTGAGGCATCTTTATTCCTTTTTTTCTTGCAACTTAACCTCTAAGTCAATTAAGAGATTTGATAGCGATCGTTCCTTTTATTCGATAATAGGCCACCATAATTGCCAGCCCAATAGAAGACTCCGCCGCGGCGACCGTCAATAACATAATTGTAAAAACTTGTTCGATTAGAGCATCTGTAACAATAGAATTAATTAAAAATAGAAAAGAGGCGGCCAACAAAATTAATTCTATTGACATTAACATAATTATAAGATGTCCTCTATTCAGCACAATTCCTAACACCCCCAACAATAATAATAAAATAGCTACTATCATATATCTATAGTACATTATTAAATTGGCTCGATCTTACGATCTGTCGGCGAAACGCCCGAATAATAAATTGATTCTTAAGTAACCCTAAAGTCGTAATCGGAAACGAAATTAAATAGGTCTCCAACCATAACTCCTTTAAGGCCCAGCTGGGCCTCGCCCAAACTTCTGGGGCGAGGCTAGGAGGTTGATTTTTAAAAGATTTTTATTCAAAAATTTTTTTCATCTTTTAATTTGTTAAGATCGATAAGGCCCATAAACAAAAGGTAATTCATTATAAGTATGAGACAAAGGAGGGGACGGTTGAACCCATTCTAAAGAGGCCCAACTAGACCCAGTGTTCTCTACTCAATTAATAAATTTTATCTCTCGAACATAGGCATCATATACTATATATACAAACCATAGTACACCCACAATTGAAATGGTCGACCCTAAGGAACTAACAAGATTCCAGCCCGCGAAACCATCGACAAAGTCAGAATATCGCCTTGGAAACCCCGCCAGGCCTAAGAAATGTTGAGGGAAAAATGTCAAATTAACCCCAATAAACATCAACCAGAAGTGGATTTTACCATAAAGCTCATTGTAACAATAGCCAGTTATTTTCCCAAACCAATAATAGAACCCACCAAATATAGCAAAAACAGCCCCCATTGATAGAACATAATGAAAATGGGCTACAACATAATAGGTGTCATGTAAAACAATATCTAACGAACTATTAGCTAAAATGACCCCGGTTAAACCCCCTATTGTAAAAAGAAAGACAAACCCTATGGCCCAAAGCATAGGTGTATCTAGCCTAATAGCCCCACCATAAATGGTGGCTAATCAACTAAACACCTTTATCCCAGTTGGAACAGCTATAATCATAGTCGCTGCAGTGAAGTAAGCCCTTGTGTCAACATCCATTCCACTAATGTGTTTAAAAACGTTTCAATAAGCGAAGCGTTTTCCAGCCGAGGCTTTCGCCGCGGTTCGGACTGTATCTTAATCCTGACTTATAATTAATTAACTCTAATGCCCGACACCATTTCAAAAAATCAACCCGTTTCTTTGTTCGTAACGAATGTTTTTTAAGAAGGCGCATAGCTCGAATTAAAGCCTTTTTCTCTCTTACCTCTCATATGAAAGTGTGATCCTTTTCATTTTTTCTTATGCTTCCCCCTAATTTATCAAAAAATGGTCTTAAGGCAAACCCCTCCGCCTGTAATATGGCTAAGGAAAAACTTATGTCCTTTTTTTCTGGGGTATTAGGGTTATGTTTTAGAGAAACAAGGAAGGCCCCTTTTCCATCCATTAATCCTGTTAACCAAGCTCCGCCACTCGAACATTCAAGCGGGCAAATATCAACTAAGACCTTCTTGTTTGCAACATAATATTTCCCACCCATTGAAAGTTTGACATGGCCATACCCTAATAAACATTTTATGTGATAGAGAATTTGGGTGTCTTTAAGAGGGCGAGAAATGGAAAGAGAAAGACATTCCGCGCCATGAGGTTTTCGAGCTATTCCTAAGCGGCCCTGGGTTTCAATAAACCCAATTAATCATTGTCAGGATTTCTCGCGTGCAGTCTCTGAGGATCTTAAAACTTGAGTCGTTGTAGTAAACAATTTAATCCCAATTTTAATTTCCGGCTAGTAGACCCCATAAAAAATAAGATTTTAGCTGCCTTAACCTTAGACGAGCACCTATTTTTAAAAAGGGTTTTTCCAGCATATAGCGAGATAATAAACGAAGACATTGCTGCCTTCGACGGCTGAAATTTACCGTAAACATGTGATGTGCCCACACAATAAAGCCTAATATTCCAATAGATAACATGGCATATACCATGCCTAAATATCCAAAAATTTGATTTTTAGCAGAAAAGGTTGGTATAATTTGAGATACCATTCCAAATCCTGGAAGAATTAAAATATAAACCTCCGGATGCCCAAAAAACCAAAATAAATGTTGGAATAAGATGGGGTCTCCACCCCCTGCTGGGTCAAAGAAAGTTGTATTAAAATTCCTATCTGTTAAAAGCATGGTTATTCCACCCGCTAAAACTGGTAGGGAAAGTAATAATAAAAAGGCAGTGATTAAAATGGACCACACAAATAGTGGGAGTCTATCCATCGTTAATCCCGGGGCTCTCATATTAAATATGGTTGTTATAAAATTCATTGCCCCTAATATAGAAGACGCACCCGCTAAATGAAGGCTAAAGATGGCCATGTCGACCGCCCCGCCCGAGTGCGTTTGAATGCCAGAAAGAGGAGGATAAACTGTCCACCCGGTCCCCACTCCTTGCTCAACAAAGGCAGAGCCTAATAATAGTATAAGCGCGGGAGGAAGTAACCAAAAACTAATATTATTTAGTCGTGGGAAGGCCATATCGGGGGCACCAATATATAGTGGTACTAACCAATTACCAAACCCTCCTATCATTACTGGCATTACTAGGAAAAAAATCATAATAAAGGCGTGTGCCGTCACTATGACATTATAAAGATGGTCATCCCCTAACATAGTACCAGGGGCAGACAACTCCAATCTTATTAACATACTTAAAGCTGTGCCTATCATACCGGATCCTATTCCAAACACTAAATATAAAGTTCCGATATCTTTGTGATTAGTGGAAAATACTCAACGAGTTAAAAATTTATTCATAACTCAAAATAAGGTAAACCTATAAAAACAACTGCCAAGACATAGAACTTAAGAGATCGAGACCAGAAACATTTTGCACAGCCTCAACCTCAACTACTTCTTTCTCTACTATCATAGAGTGACAGAGGTCTAATGTCATAAAATTTATACTATCTATAAACATGATAAAGGAATTCATTTATATTAACTTCCCCACCAATATATACAAATATATAAAAATAACCACACCACATCTACGAAGTGCCAATACCAACTGGCAGCTTCAAAGCCGAGATGATGATGACGAGTAAACTGGTGATAAATCAACCTAACTAAACAAACAGCTAAGAACGTTGTTCCTATTATAACATGCAGACCATGAAAACCCGTAGCTACGAAAAAAGTAGAACCATAGACTGAATCTGAAATGGCGAAAGGGGCTTCATAATACTCCATTGCTTGTAGGGCCGTAAAGATAAGACCCAATATAACAGTCGCGGTTAAACCATTTATAGCCTCAGTTTTTTTTCCACTGATTAGAGCGTGGTGCGCCCAAGTGACGGTGGCTCCCGAGCTTAATAGAACAGCTGTGTTTAAAAGAGGCACTGAAAAGGGATTTAATGGATTTATTCCTTGGGGCGGCCAAACTGCACCTAGCTCCACGTTGGGGGCTATGCTACTATGAAAAAAAGCCCAAAAAAAGGAAAAGAAAAACAAGACTTCAGAAAGAATAAATAAAAGCATTCCATATTTTAAACCTTGTTTTACAACCACGGTGTGAAGACCTTGAAAAGTAGCCTCTCTTATGACATCTCTCCATCAAACTAACATAGTTAGACCAAGGGTTATGGCCCCCATTAACAAAACTCAACTTTGGCTATAATGAAAATATACGACACTACCTACAGTTATAAAAAGAGCTCCGCAAGCTCCTATGTAGGGCCAAGGACTGGGGTCTACTAAATGATAAGGATGATAAACAGTAGATTTCATTTACTTACTTTAGAACTAGGATTATACACTCTTAATCCTTACCCAAGGGGCCCCTTTTAACGGGGCTCCTGCATAATTATAATTTTACTTTACATCAAACAGTTCAATATAATTTTCACACTTAAGAGGCAATCAGTGATTAACTATGAGGCCTCGGACTAGGGGGCCAATGGATCGATCGTAACTTGTAAAAATAAGAGGATCGCTAATTCTTCGGTCCTTTCGTACTAGAAGATAATTATATTGATGTTTCTTCATATTGTAGATAGAAACCAAGCTGTGTTGCCACGCTTTTAACTCAAATCATGTACGGCTTTAATGGACGAACAGACCAACCCTTGGGGGCGGCTGCACCCCAGGGTGCCGCAATTCAACATCGAGGTCGCAAACATCGTCGTCGATGAAAACTCTCTAACGATATAACGCTGTTATCCCCATGGTAGCTTTTATTCGTTGATCGTCAACTATTCCACACTAAGATGACGGGTCACTATAGTCCACATCCCTAAGGACGTGTCTGCTCGAGACGTCCCCCTTGCAGTCAGGCCACCGGCTATTAACTACGGACCTTAAGCTCACCTTCGTTACCTTTTAAAAGGTGGTCGCCCCAACCAAACTATCCAACTTACACTATCCCTGTAATGTTAGCTCTCTTAAAATAAAAGAGTGGTGTTTCATTAACCGGAAACGGGTCCCACATTATCTAAACTTTTTATTTAAGTCAAATTATTTTGAGCCATGCAAGTCTTTAGTAAAGCTCAATGGGGTCTTTTCGTCTTACAATATGGACGTAGCATCTTCACTACGAATTCAATTTCATGGAGAGTCCTCTTAAGACAGTGGGGCCTTCGTAACGCCATTCATACCGGCCAACAATTAATTGGCTATTGATTACGCTACATTATCACGGTCAGTGTTACCGCGGCCATTCAATTGCCCTTATGAAGTTGACCTTAGCCAACTCTTTTAGATACAACCATTGGGCAGGCCTCACCCTCCATACTTCAGCATTTAGCTTTAGCAGAGAGCTATGTTTTTGGTAAACAGTCGAAGCCCAGATTTTGCCGAGTTCCTTAAGAGAAGTTCTCTCCTCACTTCACCCCACTTGCGTTAGACTAGTACAGTAAAAATTTATAAATCTTTCCTGGCACTTCGTGCGTTTTTTATAAGACCCATTGACGCAACCAGAGGGTTACTATCTTAGGGGCTGTATAACCCAATTTATAATTGAAGCCTTGGGGGAGTGATCCAACGATTTTTTACTCATGTTCGCATTATCACTTCTGATGGTTGGGCTCTCGCCGAACCAATATTACAGTCCGTTCTGCTACCGAGCAAATAATTTTCAAATGATTATATTTTCTTATAATCTTCTAAATCGGCTACTGTGAAGCCTACTTTGCTCTCAGAGTTTCAGCTCAACTTTAGCCACCATAATTTTAGGGATAAAAGAATTTCTTGAGTGAACTTTTACGTCATCTTTCAAAGATGGCTGGTTCCAAGCCTACTTCCTCATTGTCTAAATTCCACATCCCTTTCACACTTGATAAAAAACTTTGATCTGTGGCTTTAACTTCTGATTAGGGCTTACCCCTTTTGACAATTGACCTTATCGCCCACTGTCTGTCTATCCACCTTAATTTTTTATATTCAGAGTTAATCCCTCTCCGAGCGATTGAGCTTTATCATATAAAATTAAGTTTCTTGGACGCACTACTTCAATAGTTTTCGCAGAAAACCAGCTATCTCCAAGTTTGATTAGTCTTTCACCCCTAGCCACAGGTCATCCGAGATTTTTGCTACAATCAACGGTTCGTTCCTTTGAACTACCCAGGGCTAGGTCACTTGGTTTCGGGTAATTTGACTTGAAGAGGAGATTCCCCCTTGATTTCACTACACCTTCGTTTCTAAACTTAAGTTTGCCAAATTTTTCCTTGCGAACCCATTATACAAAAGGTACGACATAATATGTCTGCTTAAGGGAACTTATTTTAAGATCTTTTCAAGTCTCTTTCAGCCTTCCTTCACAGTACTCTCTCTTTCGGTGTGCACTAACATTTAGTCTTAGATGTGTAGACACCTATCTTCCACTACTAACTCATTGAGGACTTTTCCGCTTTCGCTCGCCGCTACTCACGGAAGCTCGTTTGATTTCTCTGTGCCAATCGGCTCTGGTACTTAGATGTTTCAGTTTCCAGTTTATTTCTCTGCGTTTCCGCGAAGACATCCGAGTTCAAAACTTCTCCCTCGTCTTTTCGGGCTTTCCGTCTTATTAGTGCACCCTAGCTTGCCATTCGTTCCTCTTTTTAATTTAATTGATTGTAGAGGCAGGAATTGAACCTGCATCTCCAGATGATGAGTCTGGTGACTTACCATTAGTCCACTCTACGAAATCTCCCGATCATGAGTTGCCCCTAGCTGGGCCACTTTTAACTAAAAAGTAAAAAATTTTGACAAAATTCATCGTTTCCACAAACTAACCCTGAGAAGAAAGTGGATAGGGCCCCTTTTATGGGGCCCCCAAAAAATCATCCTCAAAATGGTCCAATGCACCTTGGAAAACACTATCCCCTTCTAATCCTTCTATCTCGCGACAAAGCCGCCATCGGAAGGATAAACCTGGGTCTCAGATTATTTGAGAAGGGGAAAAATGCACAACGTCGAGGGGCCCCGCTCGCAAGATAATATTCACTAATTATCGCTTATAATCATATCCCATTAGTAATAACCCATAAAATAAAGAAGTAAATAATATTAATAGTAAAATCTGAAATAACTTAATTAAATTGTTCCAGCTTTATGACCTACCACTCCCCCTTTGGAAATAGCAGGCGGTTTTCAATATATCCTAATAAGGGGCCTATTATTAAAAAGTAAGAGAAATAAAAAACAGAGGCCAATTGTCCCACCAGAATAAAGGGCTCTTCAACAGGTTGAGACCCTATCCAAGTAAGCAACAAGAAATCTGCAATTAAAAACCAAAAGGCAATTCGACCTAACGGCCGGAAGGTTAATCCCCTAAATCGGCTACTATGAAGCCAGGGGAGTAAAAATAATACTAAAAGACTAGCAAACATGGCTACTACCCCTCCCAATTTATTAGGAATAGAACGTAATATAGCGTAGGCAAATAAAAAATACCACTCTGGTTGAATGTGCACTGGAGTTACCAAGGGATTAGCTTGAATAAAATTCTCAGGATCTCCTAATAAATTAGGGGCCAGGTACACAAGAGAACAAAAAAACACTGCGAACGCCGCTATGCCATACCAATCTTTTGATGTATAATAAACATGGAAGGACACTTTATCAAGGTCCGATCTTACCCCAATAGGGTTATTAGAGCCATCAACATGTAAACAAATTAAATGAACGGCCGCTAAAGCCGTTAAAAGGAAAGGAAATAAGTAATGAAGGCTGAAAAAGCGATTAAGTGTAGCATTAGACACACTAAATCCTCCCCACACCCATTGAACAACATCTGTGCCCACATAGGGAATTGCAGATAGTAGGTTAGTAATAACTGTCGCGCCCCAAAAGGACATTTGTCCCCAAGGTAAAACGTATCCAATGAAAGCCGTTGCCATTGTCAATATTAATAAAACAACACCAACATTCCAAACTTCAACTCTAGCATAACTTCCATAGTATAGCCCTCGACCAATATGAATATAAAGAAATAAAAAAAACATAGAGGCCCCATTGGCGTGAAAGTATCTTAATAAAAACCCATAATTAACATCACGCATAATATGGTCCACTGAAGCGAAAGCTAAGCTTACATCTGCACAATAATGCATTGCCAAAAATATACCTGTAGCAATTTGTATAACTAAACACACCCCCAATAAAGAACCGAAGTTCCACATATAACTAAGATTGGCGGGGGCCGGTAAATCAATAATTAGTCCATTCACAATGGATAAGATGGGATTTTGTTTTCTTAATTGCACCGTTAACTGAAATGTTCTTCTTAATCTAAATTAGATCTGAGCACGACTAGTTTGAGAGAAGATGTCTTGTTTCTTAGCAGTGGGGCCTACTTCTATCCCAATCTCCTGGGTAAGCACTATTGCCCCAACCATGGCCACTAATAGTATAAAACTGGCTAAAATAAAGAGGTAATAACAATCGGTGTACAATATTCGCCCAATTGCCTCAATATTATGATATTTTTTTAGAAACCAAGGATTAGCTAGGTCCCACGCGCCCAATAGGCCTCTATAAACATAAGGGCCGCCCATGATGAGCCAACTTGAAGCGATAGCCTCAAAAAAAAGGGTTCCAACGGCCAGTCCTATTGGAACATAGTTTGTCATATCTGCCTCTCCCCCCCGTCGAAAGGCTGGGGAAAAGTCTGTTAAATTTAACATCATTATCACAAACAAAAATAGGATGGCTATTGCTCCCACATATATTATTATAAATATCAAAGCAATAAAATCTACCCCCAATAAGATGAAGAGGGCCGCAGAGCTTGTAAAGGCAACTACTAACCAAAAGACTGAGTGGACAGGATTAAGCGCAGATATAACCATTATTCCAGAAGCAACAGTCCCAAATGATAAGGTAAAAAAACACATCGTAATCATTTGGTTAAGCCCCTCCAGGGATAAACATTATAGCATTTTTAATAGGGTCGATGATTAGAGAAGGCAAAATTCCTAGAATGAAAATTAGTATTACCAAAGGAGATATGGCTCAAAGCTCACGCCTGTTTAAATCTCTTGTAAAAAGAAGGTAGTTTGAGGCAGCCCCAAAGCTGACACGATTATACAAATAAAGAGAATATGCAGCCGACCAAACCATCCCGGTGGCAGCTAATACACCAATCACTAAATTATATTCAAAAGCAGCCAGCAACGAAAAAAATTCTCCAACAAAGTTACAACTAAGCGGGAAAGCCATGTTGGATAGTGTTAAAACCAAAAATACACTAACAAAGATGGGCATGGAAAAAGTTACTCCGCGATAGTACTTTATAAGGCGGGTGTGGTGGCGCTCATATAAATAAGTAACAGCAATAAAAAGGGCTGAGCTCACAAGGCCGTGCGCCAACATCATAAAGACAGCTGCTACTAATCCTTCAATCGTATGAGTAAATAAGCCTAAGGTTACAAGCCCCATGTGTGCCACCGAAGAATAAGCAATAAGTCTTTTTAAGTCAACTTGACGGCAAGTTGTTAAGCTTCCATAAATTATTGCTATAACACTTAACATAATAACAAAGGGGGCAAAATATTCGGTGGCCGCCGGTAGAAGTGGCCAAGTAAACCTTAAAAACCCATACCCCCCTAACTTTAATAGTATTCCGGCTAAAATAACCGAGCCTGAAACTGGGGCCTCCACATGGGCTTGGGGTAATCAAATATGGAATGGAACCTGAGGGATTTTAACTGCCAAACTTAAGAAAAACCCGGCAAAAATCCATTTTTGAGTGGAAATGGGCAATTCTATGTTTAACAGGGCCTGATAGTCGGTTGTACCCACACTACTGTATAGTTGAAATATCCCCAAAAGCATAAAGACTGACCCAACAAAAGTGTAAAAAAAAAAATAATAAGAAGCTCGTACTTTTTCTTCTCTCGAACCTCACACCCCGATCAAAAGGAACATGGGGATTAATATTCCTTCAAATAATATATAAAACAGTAACAGGTCTAGCGCTGAAAAAACTCCCATTAGTAAAACCTCTAAAAATAAAAGACATAATAAAAATTCTTTTAATAAAAATCTTATTGAGTTTCAACTAATCAAAATACATATTGGGATTAATAGCGCAGTTAAAATTAAAAAAAATAAAGAAATTCCGTCAACAGCTAAAAAAAGGGGGCCCCATTTAAAATTTAAAGCCGGGGGGACTATCCACTCTGTTTGATTTATGGTTTGAAATTGGCCCTCCAAATCAAAGGCCGCCCATAAAATTAAAGTGGCAGTCAAGGTTGCTAAAGATCATTCTAGAGCGGCTCTCTTTAATTTTACATTATTATCTCTCGGAATTCTCATTACGTTAATTATTCCCAAAAAAAGTAAAAGGAAAATTAAACCTAATCAATTTTTCATCTCTTGAAGAAAAGCTTATAAATCAAGTACTCATATCGGTACTTATGGACTTACTTGACAGGACCCCTCCGATTTTAAGATTTGTTGACGAAGCGACTTAACCAGAAATAATTTCTTAGGTAAATATAAAACTTTACGTGTAAGATCATAAGAAGTATTAGGAGAGTGGATGTTTCCCCCGTATAACCAGAGTCTTACAGCCGCCGAAGGCTGAATATATCCTCTACTAAATAGCTCTTCCCGTGGAAGCTTAATCACAGGGGGTAATTGGTCACACTGGGCTAACTCTTCTTTATTGAAGTTTTTCAAAAAAGTCTCGAAGTTCTTCAGGATCCCTTGGCTACCCTGGCCCTGCCCTTTCGTTTGATAGACTGACATATCATGAAAAATATTTGATTCTGTAATCTTCTTTGTTAAATTTAATGCCCCTGGATGATCATAATCGTCAGTGAAATCAAATGGGTTTCCAGTTATGACTCCTTTATAAAAAAGTGGGGGCCCCCAAACCCAATTTAGAGGTATGTCCAAGATATTTTGATTAGTAGGCATAAAAAACCCGGTTGGGGGTGTCAAGAACATGAAAAACCTCGGGCTAACAAAATTGATCCTCTCGGGCATTAACTCCAGCCTAGGACTCCACGACGAGGGGGTGTTTCCTACCTTTACTTCGACAGGAAAAGATAGGAGGGACCCATCCGCCAAAGTTATATGTAACACTCCCTCTCCATTATTTATGAGGGGAAATATGACATTTACTACCTTCTGCCCCATAAATTGGGAGAAGGAGTCTACAAAGGGGTTCGATCCTCGGGGGGGGGTGAAACGTTCTATCAACCACGAATTTGGGCGGGGCCCCTTGTGCAAATTTAAATCTCCGTGAACGAAATTAGGGTTATCGAAGGCGAAGGGCTCGGGGGGGGAATTATCTCAAAGTTCCTGCAGGCCCAACGCCTTAGTCTCTCTAAGGTTAGAAAGCGCTATCTCAATTTGTCTTTCCCCAAACATAAGCTTTATGTTGGACCCGAAGATTTTAATATCTGTCAGCTGCGAGGTATCGAGGGGGCCCATGGGAGTCATACTATTAATGCCTATCCTAGTACATTCATCATAGGTAGTAAGAACTAACCAATCGTTATATAGGTGTAAGCCGAATAGTTTCTTTTGATACAGGCCGATACTTTGGAGCTTTTCTTCCACTAAGGCTATCTTCGACAAGTGGGCCTCAAAAAAGTTTGATAAAAATAAGAGAGGCTCACAATGCCAATCCTTTAATAGACCTCTAAAATTCTCAATTACGCTGGGTTTGAAAGGAAACAGCCCCGTGCTCTCTAGTTTAGAAATTAAAGGATCTATTTCAACTTGAGCCAGAGAGGCCCGGCTGGGAAACCCGGTAGTGAGCCCTTTTACCTCTAAAAGGTATGTCATATTTTCAAAAGGAGTCTGGGCAAAACCTTCTACTATAGACAGAGCACCAACTGAGTAGATCCAGCTGGGCCTCGCCCAAACTTCTGGGGCGAGTTTAAATGAGGACGCCTCGCTTTGTGCAAAGGACATCGACAGGCCGAAGGGTTCAGGGCCAATTTGGTTATACGAAAGGAACTTAAAAAGTGTTTCCCCCCAATAAGATATAACTATCGTCCCCGTTCACATTAAAATGAGGGCTGATCAATAGATTAATATTAATCATCTAATACCTTTAACTTTTTTATAAAGAGCAACCCTAAACATTATAAGAAAAAAGAGAATAAAGATAGTTAGTAAATAGTAACCCTTCAATAAATTCATTAAAACAGAAATAATTAATAAACTAAAAGAGAGCCAAGGATAATGCGTTAATAGAACAGCCAAACTCAAAAGCGTGACTTTCACACAAATAAAATTATCGCCGCCTGATTTAACAACTATAAAAAATAAATAACTTATAATAATTACACTAAGTCATTTTCTTTTAATTAAATTTTTTAAGGCTAATTGACTCATCTTTTATTTTATTTTAGGCCCCTTGTAACACCCAATTGATATATTTTTCTAGAGAAACCGCTTCAATTACGATAGGCATAAAAGAGTGATTAGCCCCACAAATCTCTGAACATTGGCCATAAAAAATCCCAGGTCTTTTTATAAAAAACCCAGTTTGATTTAAGCGGCCTGGAACTGCGTCCATCTTAACAGCAAGTGCCGGGACTGCAAATGAGTGTAATACATCGGCCCCAGTTACTAAAACTCGGACATGTGTATTAATAGGAACAACTAATCTATTATCTACCTCTAATAGTCTAAAGTCGCCCTTATTTAAATCGGATGTTGGTACCATGTAGGAGTCAAATTCCAAAGTTTCTGTTTGATAATCCGAATACTCGTAGGACCAATACCATTGATGGCCTATGGCTTTTATAGTTAAACCAGGGTCCATAACTTCATCCATTAAGTACAATAATTTTAAAGAAGGGAGCGCAATAAGAACTAAAATCACAGCCGGAACTATAGTCCAAATTATTTCTAATAAAGTACCATCAACTAAATATCTATGGTAGGCTTTACCACTTAGGGCTTTTAGAATCAACCACATTACTGTTGTAATAATTATGATTAATATAAACATAACTTGATCATGAAAAAAAATTATCTCCTCCATCACCGGGTGGGCAGCATCTTGTAAGCTTAATTGTCACGGCTCCGGCAAATCATAACCAAATTGGTTAATAATTAGTCAATTATTTAATAAGTTTTTCATCGCCCTGAATAAAGGGAATTGATTTTATAGCCTTCCTTAGAAAGAAGGCCGGACAAGGGAAGGTTCCCCTTCCCTCACCATGTTACGACTTGCTTTACCTCGTAGGCATTCATAATCACCGAAGACATCCGAATAACCATTCTAAGTAAAGGTGACGGGCAATTTGTGCTAACACTTGTACCAATTCACCGGAACGCCCTACTTTCCGATTACTATTAAATCCAACTTCCAGTCGTCTTACAGCGACCTTCCGAACTCTTACTTTAGAGACTCACCTTCCAGGTTTCTCATTATATAAGAAAATGTAGCGCATAAAATCCCCCAACATTCGGATCATAAGACCTGACTTCCTCCGGGCAAATGCCCGGGTTGGGTCCCTTCTAGCTTAATACACGAACTTACGACGGCCATGCAATACCGGTCACAGATTCAAGTTGGGGTAAGGTAACACGCGGACCATCGAATTAAACTACACGCTCCTCTAATCGAAATAGTGAACAGCCAAAGTTTTTGAATTTTAATCTTGCGATCGTACTACTCAGGCGGAAGATTTTACCTTTCGGGTCTGCTAAGCATCATCTTCAAAGTTTACAGTGTGGACTACCAGGGTCTCTAATCCTGTTTGCTCCCCACACTCTCATGTTTCAGCCTACCTTGTAGTAAATAGTTTTTACCTTAGGGGTTCTATTTTCTATCCTCACATTCTACCGCTCCAGAAAAATTCCATTTACCTACTTGGATCGTTTCTTGGCCTACACATCCTTTACGCCTTTTTACTTATAAAGACCAGCCCTTAAGTTTAACCGCGTCGGCTGGCACTTAATTTGACGGGCTCAATTAAATGTGTCCTCTCTGTGTCATACTTTCGTTTATTGCACAAGATTCTCTACTGCTGCCTCTATGTGAGTCTTCCCCTTGTTTCAGTGAAAGTGTGGCTTCAACCAAGCAGCCCATCTTCGGCAAGGTGGTCTTTTACACCACCTTCTACCTAATAAGACTCCGGCCCAGCACCTTGGATTCCGGGTTTACTCACCTGTCTGCATGAGTTGCCACTAGATCTTTAGATCATTGTAGCTACATACTAGCATGTATTAAAAGGGCCACTCGCCTTCTACATTCCCCAAAATCAAAGGACCCATTTTACTTATTTTTTAATATTAAGTGCTAATTTCAAACTACCTCCTCTAGAATAGCCCCACCGTAGCCCAGTGAGCCACTTGTAACAATAAATTAGGGGAAATTATCATAAATCCAATTGGATACAAGCTGGCCCCAATCAACAGAGACCTCCTAAAGTTTAGCCTTTTTTTTTCTCTAAGGGTTTTAAGGCCCACTAAGAAAAAGGAATCGGCTTGAAAATAAATAATTTTAACTATTCTAACATAATAAACACCAGCCACCACGGAGCAAACTACGGCTAAAATTGAAACTAAGTAATACTGATAGGTAATACCAGACAATAGAATTCATCATTTACTAAAAAATCCAATTAGAGGAGGAATTCCAGCAATGGAAAGAAAAGTTAAAGCCAATGTTATGGCTAAAGTTGGCTCTCTTCTCGAAAGACCACTGAATTCCACAATTAGATTTTTTAGACCCCCTAAAGCCAATACGATAGTAAAGGCACAAATAGACATAATGACATACAAAATTATATATATTAAACTAGCCTGCACACTTTCAAAAGTCCCAATCTCTATTCCCCAAAGAACGAAACCCATATGCGCAATTCCACTGTAAGCCAATAGTCGTTTAATTTTGGTTTGATTCAAAGCACCGAGGGCACCCACCACCATTGAAAATATTACCCCAATCAACAGCACATTAGCCACCGGCCCAATCGAAACTAAAATAGAAAATATCCCAACTTTAGGCACGATCGCTAATAAAGCGGTAGTAGTAGTAGGGGCACCATCATATACATCCGGCGCCCACATATGGAAGGGGGCCGCAGATAGCTTAAACAACAAAGCCCCTGTAATTAATATACCTCCTATAGGAGTTATCACGCCAGAGGTTGGGAAAATTTGAGCACCTTCTTGATTGAGCACGAGATCTATACAGGGAATACTAGTTCCTCCCGTTAATCCGCATAAAAAAGCACACCCAAACAAAAATAGGCCTGAGGAGAGCGCGCCTAACACAAAATATTTTAGCCCAGCTTCAACGCTGTACCCAGAGCCCCTTTTTTGAGCTACTAATATAAAAAGAGAAAGAGTTGGTAGTTCAATAGCTAAATAAACTGATAACCAGTTACTCGCAGAAACCAAAAGAATGCTTCCCAGGGCTACCATTAAAATTAGAACCGGAATAGCCCCCTCCCTCATGGTAGGAGGGGCCATCAATAAAACAGATAAGCTACCTACAAGAATCACCATTTTAGTGGTTGCAACTCAATTATTAATAGTTAAGAACCCATTCTGCCAGGGAAGAAAAAAGTCAATACTCGCCCAATAACTTATAAATAACAACACTAGGAGGGATATTTTTAAAGTAGGATTCTTTACGCTATAAATGATTAATAATAAAATAATTATACTTAAAAAAAGAGTTTCATTCATCAACCTTAAATTTTATTAACTAAGATCCGATCGGGCCTATTATTTAATAAGCAGGAGGGGCGGGACTTGAACCCACACTTTTAGCTTTGAAGGCTAACGGTCTACCTTAACCTAACCTCCTACTTATCTAATACCATCCTTCGGCGAATTGCCCGGGAAATAAACTGAGACCGGGGTAACTTAAAAACTTTAGACGTGATATTCAAAGGGGGAGACTTGAGAAAATTCTTTCATTTTATTTAAATACCATAAAACTGGCAATGGTTATAAAAATTATTAAAGCGTAATTATAAACTAAACCAGATTGCAAATTACTTATCTCTTGGGTGAGCCGGATTATGAATTGGGATAATCCTCTAGGGCCTATTAATTCCAATATCCCCTTATCCAGGGCTCGGAATGTTATTAAATGACCTAGCCTTCACACATTCTGAATCAAAAAATGATTAACAAGATAATTAAATTGCCAAGCAGAATATAAAAAGGTATAACCAGCAAGGCCGACCGGCGAGACTGGTGCATTAAAGGCTCGTGAAGAGTAATGATAAAGAAGTATAGCCGTCCCAGCCCCCAAAAGGCTAAAGATTACAGGCAATAGCTTAATAAAAGTGGGAATAATAGGAGAAAGGGTAATTTGAAACGACCAAATAACCTCTTTGGTTAAATAACCTACAAAAATACTTCCTAAGGCTAATAATATTAGAGGTAAGGTTAAATTTCAAGAACCCTCATGGGCATGTGAAAAAACTTCCTTTTTGGAGTTGGTATTTGATATAAAAGTAAGATATACTAATCGAAAAGAATAAACGGCTGTTAATAGGGCAGAGAAAACCCCCAACCAATGAGCAAAAGCTAAATAATATTGATCATAGGCTAACTCTAAAATTAGATCTTTAGAATAAAACCCCGTTAAATAAGGGAAGCCCATTAAAGACAAAGAGCCAATAACTATCATAGTATAAGTAAAGGGGATTGATCTAATAAGGCCCCCCATTTTTCTCATATCTTGCTCGTCAGCTAAGGCATGGATCACAGACCCAGCACTCAAGAACAATAGAGCTTTAAAAAAAGCATGGTTCATTAAATGAAACAAACTTATAGAATATTGGGAAAGCCCACAAGCCATTACCATGTATCCTAATTGGCTACAGGTCGAATAAGCTATTACTTTTTTAAGGTCGTTCTGTACCAAACCAACCGTGGCGGCCATAAATGCCGTAAGAGATCCAACAATGGTTACGACCATCAAAGCTATGGGGGCTTGCTCTAATAGGGGAGATGATCTAATTAGTAAAAAAACACCTGCCGTCACCATGGTTGCAGCATGGATCAAAGCAGACACCGGAGTTGGTATAAGTAATTGTTACGCCACCACTAATGGTGGGACCGCTACTCTCATAGCGGATAGGACTTTTTCTTCCACTTTATAACTTGCTCACTCTAAGGCCCATATCATTTACCTTTAAAAAATCCCAAATTTAGAACTAAAGGGGGCTTACTCTCATTCTAAGCCACCTTTTAACCACTCATAGACCAAACCTAAAGTTAGAATGCCTAAAAACACGACCATAGTCCAATAACCAAAGGGAGATATTTGATTGTATACAACACATCAGGGAAAAAGGAAAGAAATTTCTAAATCAAAAATAAGAAAAAGAATGCCAATTAAGAAAAACCGAATAGAAAAAGGCCGTCCTGGGGCCCCAAAGGGGTCAAACCCACATTCATAAGCCGAGACTTTCTCTCGATCCGGCTGTTTCTCCCCTAAAATATAAGAGGCGCCAGAAATAATCGCAGAAAGAACTACACTGAAAATTAATAAAACCAAAATACCATAAAACTCAGTATACATCCATAGTTAGCTGGGGGGCAACCCATTTAACCCAAATAAAAGGCTAGCCACTAAAATTACAAAAGCCAAACTTAGAGGCAAGTAAGACTTTCATAGTAAAGCCATTAATTGATCGTACCGCATTCTAGGGAAAGAGGCCCTTACTCAAATAAAGAGTAAAATTATAAAAGAGGTTTTTAAGCCAAACCAAGCCGGCCCACCTTTTAAATACACAATAGGAGAGAGCCATCCTCCTAAAAATAAAATTGTAGTTAAACAGCTCATCAATATTATATGAGCATATTCCGCAAGAAAAAATAAAGCAAAAGACATAGAAGCATACTCTACATTGTAGCCCGACACTAACTCCGACTCCCCCTCTGTTAAATCAAAAGGCGCTCGATTAGTTTCGGCTAGCGCCGAAGCAAAAAACATCATGGCCGCCGGGAACAGGGGAAAGAAAAATCAAATACCACTACTTTGAGCTAGCACTATTTCAGTAATATTCAAAGAACCGACACACAAGATGACTGTTATTATTATTAGTCCAATTGAAACTTCATAACTAATCATCTGAGCGGCCGCCCTAATAGCTCCTAAAAAAGCATACTTAGACTGACTTGCCCAACCGGACATCAAAATAGCATAAACACTAATGGAAGAGACGGCCAATGTAAACAAAATTCCTATTTTCAGATCACTTATAACAACCCCTTTATCATAAGGAATAACTCCCCAAGCAATTAGGGCTAAAGTAAATGAAAAGACTGGCGCCGCCACATATATAAACAAATTAGCGTAGTGAGGAATCACCAATTCTTTAGTAAATAGTTTTATACCATCAGCAAGAGGTTGTAACAGCCCATAAACACCTACTACATTGGGCCCTTTCCTAGCTTGCATATATCCTAAAACCTTCCGTTCGGCCAAAGTTAAATAAGCCACTGCTACAAGTAACGGAATAACTATTATTAAAATTTTTAAGATTAAATGAATTGTTTCAACGATCATCAAGAAAACGAGCTTTCTCATGAAATTCGAAGTGGGTTCACATAAAGTCTCGGAGGTACCAACAGCGAAGAAAGGCATAAGCCCAACCACCTCATAAACCAATTTATTAAGTGGTATCTCTAACTTCTAACTTTGTTACCGGCTGATTAACCCGCTAGGTCTTTTCAGCATATAGTGTATTTATAATCAAGGCTAATTACTTAGACAAGACGGCCCAACGCCAACCTTCCATTGCATCCGGTAACCAAGTGTGTAATCCTAGCTGCGCAGACTTACCGACAGCACCTATAAATAAAAATAAACATATTAGGGTGGTGTTATTAGAGGGGGATAGTGCCACTGTATTAAAAATAGAAGCAAAATCTAAGCACCCAAATTGATCCCAAATGGCCAACATAGCTAAGACAAACCCAATATCCCCCACTCGATTAACCAACATGGCCTTTATACCTGCCTTATTTGCCTCAATTCTGGTCAATCAAAAGTTTATTAATAAATAGGAACACAACCCTACACCTTCTCAGCCAATAAAAAGTTGTGGGAGATTATCGCTAGTTACTAATAAAAGCATAAAAAATGTAAATAATGATAGATAGGACATAAATCGAGGGACATGGGGGTCACCGTCCATATAGGCGGTAGAATAAATATGAACCAAAGCAGATATGGCGGTAACAACAAGTAACATGGTTGCAGAAAGAGCGTCAAATTGTAAGCCAAACCAGACAGTTACTAAATCTGAGTCCAACCACCGCCATAATTGTATATACGCAGTTGAAGAGTTTAATGTAGTTTCATAAAAAATCAAAAGAGACCACGACAAACTTATAATTAAACAACTTGAAGTAAAAATTCCAGCACCCCTTTCACCTAGCTTTCTACCAAACAAACCTGAAATTAAGGCCCCCAAAAGGGGGACAGTTAAAACTAAGATATACAT